TCATTACATGAGTTTTAAACTGAAATGTGGATTCAATTTTGATTAATAATCCGTTTTATTTCGTTTTATCTTTTTTCCCACCTTCAGAAGAAAAAATGCACCTTATCGTTAGAATTTTCTGAAAGGTAACTATCTCGGTTTCGTATAGCAATTCATATAGAATCTTTGAAAAAGACTTTCCTTCCTAAGAAAGAAAAAACTTACTATCTTTGGGATCTGATCCTACACCGCTGCTCAAGACTTTAGTGGATCGACTCTATTACATAAGTGGATTCCTAATTTTTATCTCACATCATGAGATAAGTATATCTACCATCATGACATAAATACGCAGTTATTATTGTATCGGCCCCAAACCTCGCAAATTGATCTTTACGGTGCTTCCTCTACCAATTAGATCCTTTTTTATCCATAGAAATAAGTAGCTAGGCATATCTATTTCTTCATATTTCAACTTCTATGAAGTTTCTTTCTTTGCTACAGCTGATAAAAATCGTTGTTTTAAACGATGCATATGTAGAAAGCCTTTTTTGTTTTTCTTTTTTTTAACTTCTATAGTGAAGATAGTCGCACGTAATGGCAGATCACGGCCATATTATTAAAAGCTTGTGGTAAGAATGGATTTCGTTCTAGTGCCCGAAAATAATATTCCAAAGCTTTCGTATGTTCTCCATTACTTGTATGGATAAGACCTATATTATAGAGTATATAACTTCGATCATAGGGATCAATTTCTAGTCGCATAGCTTCATAATAATTCTGTAAAGCTTCCGCATAATTTCCTTCGGATTGGGCTGACATCCGTTACGGTCGCCATTCAATTAAAAGAATCTCCGTTCCAGAACCGTACGTGAGATTTTCATCTCATACGGCTCCTCCTTTATGTGCATAATGAGAATGAATAATAAAAAAATATGAAAATATTCTCATTATGGACTGAGCGGGGCTAGTGTTTTTACAAGAAATCTCTAGCCAACCTTCCTGCAAGAGATCTTTTCTTAACATCAAGCGTGTTGGGACTAGATAGAAATGAGAACTCCAACAATTTCTTTGTTTTCAACGCCTCCTAATTTCCAGGAATTAGTCACTTCAACAGCCTTCGATGGTTATATTGGTATCCAAAGTACGAACGAGATGGATGTTTGTTGTCCCAACCATTCTTTTAGTCCCGAGCCCAATAAGGAAAGGGGTAATTTCTAACAAGGGTTTCGTGTTGTTGATTCCTAGGTGTAGTGCTTCTTGCCTTATGCTGTCTATTGGTCCTAGTGGAGTAGGATTGCCCCATAATACAGAACCTCTAGGTGTAACCTTTCGCTCAATACTAGAATCTAAAATTGAACCATAGCATCTGAGGTTGCATTAATCGAGGATACACGACAGAAGGAATTGTTCTATTTCCAAACTTCACCTTCAACAAGCGTCGATTTTTTCAAAAATTTTCCCGAATCACGTGTCTTTCTCGTAAGACCGAAAAAAAAAAACGAAATAAAAAAAAAAAAGAATCAAATCACACCATCTCTATAATAGGTAAATGCCTCCTTTTCTCCTGAAGTTGTCGGAATTATTTGCAATAAGATATTGGCTACAATTGAAAAGGTCTTATCAATAAAATTTCCATTTATCCGCGATCTAGGCATAGCTAGCAATCCATTCTATAATTCTTCTCATTCCCTCTCGTGGGAAAATGATCCCACAAAAAAAAGAATTTACAGTACGAAATAACATAAAAACAGATTGATTTGAAAAAAAAATTAGGGGCCTTCTATTCCAACTGTCCCTTTTTGACAGGAATCGATAAGAAATAGTTGAACGCGATTGGATTTCATCCTAATGTCGTACAACGAAGAGAACTATTCCGATTTCGTTGAAGTTACAGATTAGAATAACTCGATAAATTTTGATTGAATTATGATACAAAGAAGAAAAAGATCAAATAATCATTCTATGATGAAAATGGAATAACTTTATGTTGTGTACATAGCAGGTATACAATCCACTATAAAAAATAAAACGTTTTATGAATTTACAATATTTACAATCAATATAGGGTTAAGGCAATGTTGAGAACTCTAAAACCGGAAAGAAATTGGATAATTTGTAGGGTATGGAATCACAGTCTATGTCTATATAGAATTATGATAGAAAGGTATCCATTAATCCTAGTCTAAAAAATCTAGACCTATCAGTCAGTTGATTCGTTCTGATTCATTGATTTAATTGATTCGAAATAGTAGAAATAGAAGGGAGTTATTTTTGCAAACATGAATCCCCCCTTAAAAAAAATTTAGTAAGAAAAGAATTTTCTCTTTATCTTGGAGCCTCGAAAGAAAGATCTTTCTTTACTTTGATGAAAAATTTTCGATTTTTATTTGTAATAGATAGTTCAAATGGATTGGTCGTACCTATCTAATAATCTAGAATGGAATATGAAGAACTCGCTATTCACTCGGTTTTTAGTTCATAATAATTATGTAGGAAAGATGGCCGAGTGGTTCAAGGC